ATGCGAAAATTGTTATGGATTAAATTATAAAAAATTTTTTAGGTTAAAACTGAATATTTGTGAACAATGTGGATATCATTTGAAAATGAGTAGTTCAGAAAGAATCGAACTTTTGATTGATCCAGACACTTGGGATGCTATGGATGAGGACATGGTTTCCGTGGACCCGATTGAATTTCATTCGGAGGAGGAACCTTATAAAGATCGTATTGATTCTTATCAAAAAAAGACAGGGTTAACCGAGGCGGTTCAAACAGGCATAGGTCAACTAAAGGGTATTCCCATAGCAATTGGGATTATGGATTTTCAGTTTATGGGGGGCAGTATGGGATCCGTAGTAGGCGAGAAAATCACCCGTTTGATTGAATATGCTACTAATAGATCTTTACCTCTTATTATAGTGTGTGCTTCCGGAGGAGCGCGCATGCAAGAAGGAAGTTTGAGCTTGATGCAAATGGCTAAAATATCTTCAGCTTCATATAATTATCAATCAAATAAAAAGTTATTCTACGTATCAATCCTTACATCTCCTACAACCGGTGGAGTGACTGCCAGTTTTGGTATGTTAGGAGATATCATTATTGCCGAACCTAACGCCTACATTGCATTTGCGGGTAAAAGAGTAATTGAACAAACATTGAATAAGACAGTACCCGATGGTTCACAAGAAGCTGAGTATTTATTCCATAAGGGCTTATTCGACCCAATCGTACCACGTAATCCTTTAAAAGGTATTCTGAGTGAGTTATTTCAGCTTCACGGTTTCTTTCCCTTGAATCAAAATTCAATCAAGTAGATCGTTTAATTCAGTTCTTTTTTTCTTTGAGGTGAACAAAACAAGTATTTAGTTTCTATTTATAGTAATAAGTAATCAAAAAAAAATAGATAATATAAAGGTGAATAGGTACACTTATTTAGTTCTTCATTTCTTGTACCTATACCTATTATTATATACTGATAATAGATATACTTATCATAAGATATCTTTATAACAGGTACAAATATTAAATCGAGGTATCCATTCTATGACAACTTTCAACTTACCCTCTTTTTTTGTGCCTTTAGTGGGTCTATTATTTCCGGCAATTGCAATGGCTTCTCTATCTTTTTATGTTCAAAAAAACAAGATTGTCTAGATTTGATGGGACCCAATCTCATCCATTTTTTTTCAAGACTCGGATTTGGATCATAATACAGATATCTATTTATTTAGTGGAATAGGGTATGTATGGGTATTCTTCCGAACACAAATGAAAGAGCTGTTATGCACCTGGAAACATGATATATGGATAACTGCATTATATCTATTTTTTTATGGGTCGGCAGATGTATGAAATGTAAAGTAAAAATATCTATATGTATGTAGATATCCATAGTGGGATCCTATAAAGGGATCTTTTTTTTATATCTAACCGATTCGATGAATTACTCCGAATGGTTCACATCATAATAATAGTGCTAGTTGATGAGAGTTACTTCGGGAACAAAACAAAAAAATAAAGTCAAATTCATTTTGGTTATTCTCTCAATTCCAATAAAATGAAACAACTGGATCTAGTATGAACTGGCGATCAGAACGTATATGGATAGAACTTATAACGGGGTCTCGAAAAACAAGTAATTTCTGTTGGGCTTGTCTCCTTTTTTTAGGTTCGCTAGGATTCTTATTGGTTGGAACTTCTAGTTACCTTGGTAGGAATTTGATATCCTTATTTCCTTCTCAGCAAATACTTTTTTTTCCACAAGGGATCGTGATGTCTTTCTACGGGATCGCGGGTCTGTTCATTAGCTCCTATTTGTGGTGCACAATTTCGTGGAATGTAGGTAGTGGTTATGATAGATTCGATAGAAAAAAAGGAATAGTGTCTATTTTTCGTTGGGGATTCCCTGGAAGAAATCGTCGCATATTCCTTCGATTCCTTATGAAAGATATCCAGTCGATTAGAATAGAGGTTAAGGAAGGTATTTATCCTCGGCGTGTACTTTATATGGAAATCAGAGGCCAGGGTGCCGTTCCCTTGACTCGTACTGATGAGAATTTGACTCCGCGAGAAATTGAACAAAAGGCTGCGGAATTGGCCTATTTTTTGCGCGTACCAATTGAAGTATTTTGAAATGAATTGAAGAATGAATGCTTTCGCAGCGTTGAGTAAGGACCTCATGAATTATATTTGTTGTTATATAACAACTTAAGTTTTTTCAGGGCGCTCGTTCGAGCAAAAGCGGACGCATATGGAACAACCAGAAAACAGAAAACAAAGTGGTTTTTGTCCACCAAAACCGGTTTTTCATACTAGTAACAAGTATACTAACTAAGTATGGGTTCATCTATCTGAACAGTTCAGACTATAGAATTCATCTTTTTTTTTTGTCCAATAATTTTTGAATTGATATGTTAGATATAGATGGATCATATCTTGTAATTTCATTTTTTTTTCAATTGATGTTTTGTTTATTTTTATCCTTTCTTTTCCTTTTTGATGATCAAAAGATTGGATCGTTTATAACTAGAATCAATCATTCTATTTATCTCTTTTTTTTGCTACTCGTTTTTGATTTCATCTTATCAATACAATATTTTCCGAAATTTCCCTCAACTATTCCCCGGCTACGGCTAGCCAGCGAAGTTTTTTTGAAATAATAGATCTAAGGGGGTTCTTTTGCCCCTAAATCCAAAAAAGATTCATTTGCTCGTTCGGGCATTCATCGAAAGGGTGCAATTGCTTCGAATGAAGAAATAATAAAACAAAATATTGTTTCCAGATCCAAGGACTAACCAATTAATTAAAAAGGGGGAAATAGGTCTATGGATTCAATACCTTGTTATAGAACTCATGTTTCATGGAAATATCAGATTGGATAGAATCGAGGAATGAAGTGGTTTCATTAACAATTCAAAGATTAAAAATGCCAAAAAAGAAAGCATTCAACCCCCTTCTATATCTTACATCTATAGTCTTTTTGCCCTGGTGGATTTCTCTCTCATTTAATAAAAGTATGGAATCTTTGGTTACTAATTGGTGGAATGCTAGGCAATCCGAAATTGTTTTGAATGAGATTCAAGAAAAGAACGTTCTAGAAAAATTCATAGAATTAGAAGAACTCTTCCTTTTGGACGAAATGATAAAGGAGTACCCGGATACACATATACAAAAGTTTCGTATAGGAATACACAAAGAAACGATACAATTGGTCAAGATGTACAATGAGGGTCATATCCATACCATTTTACACTTTTCGACAAATCTAATAAGTTTCGCTATTCTAAGTGGTTATTCTATTCTAGGTAATGAAGAACTTGTTCTTATTAATTCTTGGGTTCGGGAATTTATCTATAACTTAAGCGACACAATAAAAGCTTTTTCTATTCTTTTATTAACTGATTTTTGTATCGGATTCCACTCGCCTCGCGGTTGGGAACTAATTATTAGTTCTATATACAAGGATTTTGGATTTTCTCATAATAATCAGATTATATCTGGTCTTGTTTCCACCTTTCCAGTCATTCTAGATACAATTTTAAAATATTGGATCTTCCGTTATTTAAATCGTGTATCTCCGTCACTTGTAGTGATTTATCATTCAATGAATGACTAAAGAATGATCCACTGATATGAATCTAATCATAATGTTTTTTACTTCGTACATAAACAAACCTTTTTAATCTTACTCATTCTTTATGTTTCTATCCATCTAGGAAATTCCTCCTGGATTCCAGTAAAATAGCAGAATCGTGGATAGGGAACTCTACTAGCAACCTACCCAATTTATTGTAGAAATTTTCGGGATCAATGATTGGACCATGCAAAATAGAAATATCTTTTCTTGGATAAAGGAACAGATGACTCGACCCATTTCCGTATCGATCATTATATTTATATATGTAATAACTTGGACATCTATTTCACATGCATATCCCATTTTTGCACAACAGAGTTATGAAAATCCACGAGAAGCGACTGGGCGTATTGTATGCGCCAATTGTCATTTAGCTAATAAGCCCGTGGATATTGAGGTTCCACAAGCCGTACTTCCTGATACTGTATTTGAAGCAGTTGTTAGAATTCCTTATGATATTCAACTGAAACAAGTTCTTTCTAATGGGAAAAAGGGGTCTTTGAATGTAGGGGCCGTTCTTATTTTACCTGAGGGATTCGAATTAGCCCCCCCCGATCGTATTTCTCCGGAAATGAAAGAAAAGATGGGCAATCTTTCTTTTCAGAGTTATCGTCCTACTAAAAAAAATATTCTTGTGATAGGTCCTGTTCCTGGTCAGAAATATAGTGAAATCACTTTTCCTATTTTATCTCCGGACCCCATTACTAAGAAAGACGTTTACTTCTTAAAATATCCGATATACGTGGGCGGGAATAGGGGAAGGGGTCAGATTTATCCCGATGGGAGCAAGAGTAACAATACAGTCTATAATGCTACAGCATCGGGTATAGTAAGCAAAATAATACGTAAAGAAAAAGGGGGGTATGAAATAACCATAGCGGATGCATTGGATGGACACTCAGTCGTTGATATTATACCTCCGGGACCAGAACTTCTTGTTTCAGAGGGTGAATCCATCAAGCTTGATCAACCATTAACGAGTAATCCCAATGTGGGTGGATTTGGTCAGGGAGATGCAGAAATAGTACTTCAAGATCCATCGCGTGTCCAAGGCCTTTTTTTCTTCTTGGCATCTGTTATTCTGGCACAAATCTTTTTGGTTCTTAAAAAGAAACAGTTTGAGAAGGTTCAATTGTCCGAAATGAATTTTTAGAGCCATGTATTTCGAAACATTAAGTTGAAAAAAAAGACTAAAGTTCTTGTTGATCGATGCAATTCTGTATGGTCAAAAATAATAATAAATAATGAAGGGCCTTTTGCTTGTTTTGTTTATACTGTTTTTCTTCAAGCTATTTGGAATTACTTGTATTCCATCGCTAATAATATACTAGTATACTGGCGTGTAGGTTGCGAAGAATACTTTTTTTTTATTTGATTTGACC